TCCCTATCCCTATTAAGTATATATATACTCACTTAGGTATACTTAGTATAATATAACAATTATATATGAATTATAAGATATCTTTATAACAATATAAGGATAAGGTTCAAATATAAAACAATAAATATAACAATAAATAACAGGTACAAATAGTAAATCGAGGTACCCATTCTATGATAACTCTCAACAGTCTCCCCTCCATTTTTGTGCCTTTAGTGGGCTTAGTATTTCCGGCAATTGCAATGGCTTCTTTATCTCTTTATGTTCAAAAAAACAAGATTTTTTAGATACAACAAGGACAAATCTTATATATATATTTTTCAAGACTTACTTGGATCATAACACGGATACGGATATCTATTTAGTAAAATATGGTATAATATGCGGCTTCCTTCGGGCATAGGCTCTTATGTATGTGTAAACATGATAAATGAATTATAACTATTTTCAAATAGATCGGGATCGGGGAGAATTTCTGAAATGGAAAGTCAATATATCTATATGTATTAGGAAATCATATGAAAGGGATGTTATTATTTTAGTTTGGATCTAAGAAATTCGATGAATTATCCCTAAAGGTTCACATCATAATAGTGCTGGTTGATGAGAGTTACTTCGGAAACAAAAAAAAGTAAAAAAAAAAAATTATTTTTGTTATTCTCCCAATTCCAATAAAATGCAACTAGGTCTAGTTAGAGTATGAGTTGGCGATCAGAACGTATATGGGTAGAACTTATAGCGGGGTCTCGAAAAACAAGTAATTTCTGTTGGGCCTTTATTCTTTTTTTAGGTTCATTAGGGTTTTTATTGGTTGGAACGTCCAGTTATTTTGGTAGGAATTTTATATCTTTATTTCCTTCTCAGCAAATAATTTTTTTTCCACAAGGTATCGTGATGTCTTTCTATGGGATCGCAGGTCTTTTTATTAGCTCCTATTTGTGGTGCACAATTTCGTGGAATGTAGGTAGTGGTTATGATCGATTCGATATAAAAGAGGGCATAGTGTGTATTTTTCGTTGGGGATTTCCTGGAAAAAATCGTCGCATATTTCTCCGATTCCTTATGAAAGACATTCAGTCCATCAGAATAGAAATTAAAGAGGGTATTTATGCTCGTCGTGTCCTTTATATGGAAATAAAAGGACAAGGAGCCATTCCCTTGACTCGTACTGATGAGAATTTTACTCCGCGAGAGATTGAGCAAAAAGCTGCTGAATTGGCCTATTTCTTGCGTGTACCAATTGAAGTATTTTGAAAAAAGGAACTGGAGAATGAATACTTTGCAAGAGATAAAAAACTCAAGAATCATCTTTTTTTCTATAGCATAACTTAACTGAAGTTTCTTCAGAACGCTTACTCGAGCCAAAGCAAACGTATATGAAACAATTCTAAAACTAAATTGTTTATGTCCACAATTTTTTTTATGCGTATGTAAATCCACTTAACTCAATTCAGTAACAAATCTAAATGATAGATTCATCATATATCAAAACAAAACATTTCATCATAAAGTAAAGAATTTTTTTTTTCTAAATATTTGATATTTTGATAGAACGGGAGTTCTTTCGTCTCGAAATCCGACTACTATTAATTTGAAGAGGGCTCTTTCTTATTCTATATTCTTTCTAAATTCAAGGACTAACCGCTGTACTGAATCACAAAAAAATCCGGAAATACATCGATGACTTGTAATAGAACTTATGCTTGATAGAAATATTAGTATCATATAGAGTCGACGAATGAGGTGCGTTCATTAATTTAAATTCACAGACGAAAAAATGGCAAAAAAGAAAGTATTAATTTCCCTTCTATATCTTGCATCTATAGTATTTTTGCCTTGGTGGATCTCTCTCTCATTTAATAAAAGTCTGGAATCTTGGTTTACTAATTGGTGGAATACTAGGCAATCCGAAATTTTTTTGAATGATATTCAAGAAAAGAGTATTCTAAAAGAATTCATAGACTTAGAGGAACTCTTACGTTTGGACGAAATGATAAAGGAATACCCGGAAACACATTTACAAAAGCCTCGCATCGAAATCTACAAAGAAACGATCCAATTGATCAAGATGCACAACGAGGATCGCATCCATACAATTTTACACTTCTCGACAAATATAATCTGTTTCGGTATTCTAAGTGGTTATTCTATTCTAGGTAATGAAGAACTTGTTATTCTTAACTCTTGGTTTCAAGAATTCCTATACAACTTAAGCGACACAATAAAAGCTTTTTCTATTCTTTTATTAACTGATTTATGTATAGGATTCCATTCGCCCCACGGTTGGGAATTAATGATTGGCTCTGTCTACAAAGATTTTGGATTTGCTCATAATGATCAAATTATATCCGGTCTTGTTTCTACTTTTCCAGTCATTTTAGATACAATTTTTAAATATTGGATCTTTCGTTATTTAAATCGTGTATCTCCTTCACTTGTAGTGATTTATCATTCAATGAATGACTGAAAAGTGATCGAACGATCCAATTCTAATATTTGT